CCGGGATCCAAAAAATATGAATAAGGAAACAAAACATGAGGAGAACTACTATACCACTACAGGGTCAACTTCTCTTAAAAAGTGTAATGATTAGTTAACATAATGAATAAATGTTCAACAACTTTATAAACTATAACTGATAATACTCATTACATTATAATATAATGGTGATTTATGCTTATAATGATGGTTATCTTTTTGATTGACAAATATCAAAAAGATCCCTCTATTCTCCTCTCCGCTGAAAAACCAAAAAAGAAGACTGGAGTTTCGCGGAAAAGCCCTTTATCGGATTTGAACCGATGACTTACGCCTTACCATGGCGTTACTCTACCACTGAGTTAAAAGGGCTTAAAAAAAAACGAATTAGCAACTTTCCATCATGAGTTTACTGCATGTATATATGCATACATATATTACATACATAGATATATGTATGCATAGGAACTCATTCAGGAACAAGAAATGGAATTTACTTAACAAAAGAAGTGAAGTCAGAAGTAAAGTCTAGGGTAAAATGTCTTTTTTTTGAGAAATACCAATACAGTGAATTGTTTCAAGCCCGATGTCACTTTCTGTCTTGTATTTGTTTTATTTTAGCGATCCATCAGAACAAGATTTACTTGATTGATACATGTACCAATCCGACATAGATTTATGAAATCTGATTGTATCATGTCTCATCTGAACAAATCAATTAGTGCAAATTGAATATGAATAAATGAGACTTCTACCCTTTTTCTGTTAGACCAATTACTACTTGAACTAAAACTAAATCACTACTTGAACTCAAATTATACTTCTCTGGTTTATGCTTCGTTATTTGTCTTTTTTTTTTATATTATATTATTTTGTTGTTTATTTTGTATTATTTATATTATATTATAGTTTATATTTATATATATTAATTTTAGATTTTATATTATATAAATTTTACTTATATATTATAACTTATATATTGTAATATTTATTATTTTATAACTTTTGAATATTTTTATATTATTATAAATTATAATTATATTTTAAATTAAAATTTAGAATTATGAATTATATTATAATTATAATAATATATATATATATATTTCTTTTTAACTATAATATATAAATCTATAATATATAAATAAATATAATATATATAAATATAATATAAATATAATATATATAAATATAATAATATATAAATTAAAATATAATATATAAATATATTTTATTATTATATATAAATTATATATAAAATAAAATAATGAAAATAATATTCAAATAATATATAATTAATGCAAATAATATAATAATATATAATTAATGTATAATATAAAATTCATTATATTTAATATTAATAATATTAATAATAAAATTCATAATAAATCAAAATTTAAAATAATACAAAATGAAATGTAATAAATGTATACATATAATTATACATACATGTAATAAATGTATATATAATATATATATACATACAAATATATAATGGGAAGGGATAATATAATGGGACATTTATGAAGCAAAATTTAAAATATATATATATATACATATAGAATCGTGAAAGTAGGAAAGGTCCTTCGGATCTAATCATACCATTACGTCATTACATTATTTATATATTTTTTTATATTGTATTGACAATTCCAAAAAACGGATGATACTATGATCATAGTCTGGTGGTGGTCGGGCGGGTATGCCCCTATCGTCTAGCGGTTCAGGACATCTCTCTTTCAAGGAGGCAGCGGGGATTCGACTTCCCCTGGGGGTAGGGCGAAAGTAAGTTGATCATGGATTATCAATTATAAATAAACCCATATCCATATCATCCCATATCCATATCATATATCCATATATTATATATGATATGGATATATGATATGGATTATTCCTGGGTCGATGCCCGAGCGGTTAATGGGGACGGACTGTAAATTCGTTGACAATATGTCTACGCTGGTTCAAATCCAGCTCGGCCCAAAAATTCGCGGCTTTCTTTTGAGTATGGTATAACCAATTTATTTTTCAGAAATGCCTAATATAGAAGAAAAAAGAAAAGAGTCCAATTTTTGTTTTCTCATTGATGAAAGGTTGATAATCCATCTTGTAGCAATAAAAAAAATCACAGGATTACTAGCGAAATCGTGTTATTCTTACTATATCACTAGATAGTCCATATCTATTCTATGTGGATATCCGTATACCATTTGTGTCTATGTTACAACACAGCAAATAGAATGTTCTTATGATACCACAAGAATATGTATGTTGTACATCCCGCTGGGATTGTAGTTCAATCGGTCAGAGCACCGCCCTGTCAAGGCGGAAGCTGCGGGTTCGAGCCCCGTCAGTCCCGAACTAGGATCCGATGATTTGATGAATTTATCAATTTATCTCTCTATTGCCCCCCGGCCAAAAAGGGGTAGACGGGGAGCAAGATCCAATTCTATGTAGGGATCTTTATCTCTTTATTTATTATTATATTATAATATTTATATATTATATTTATTATATATTATTATTATATTTAGAATATTTATTATATATTCTATTTAGAATTTAAATCATATATATTTATATTCTAATTCTATATATATATATATATATATATATAGAATATATTATTTATATATTTTTTTATATTATATTATTTATATATTTTTTTATATTATTTTATTTTTATTTTAAATTGAATATTTATCATTTATGTTATAATTTATGTGTTATATATTATATTTCATCATATTATATATTATAATATTACTATAGCATATAGCAAGCAATAATTCTATTTAGCAATAATTATGATAATTATATTAATCAAATTTTATTTATATTAATAAGTAATAATTATTAAAAGTATACCTTAGTATAGCTCCGATTTTTGTGTACCCTAAATTTCTAATTAGAAAGAATTTATCTTATTTTCATTCAAATTGCACATGGAATTTTTTATGAATGTGTTCCAGTCCCAATTCAAAGGTTGATGAGGATCTTATCCTAAAAAAATAAAAGAAAACCAAACAACGTCCTTTTAGTCAATTTGACTTTGGTAGAATATTATATTCTTTTATATTATACTCAGACTCGGACACATATTTATCATACTTCATCTCATCGTATTCAAAAAAGATTAGATCATCACAAAAAACTTAGCTTAAAGTTTAACGTGTCATTTTTTCTATTGCACTTCTACTGCTTGGGTCTATAGCCAATGGAATACCGGTCATATGATATTTCATAGATAATTAATTGTATAAGTCTACGGAAAGATATTGTATAAGGAAGAGGGCCGTTGTTTATAGAAAAGAAAGAGTGAAAAAGAATGATAAATTCAGTGGGATTCTTTATCGGATCAGGAATCCCATTTTTTACTTGGTATGGATAAAAGATCTTCCTATATTATACTATTCAATTCTCGACGACGAATCAATTTGATAGATTAGATATTGTTATTCATAACATTGATCCAATTCAGTATCATTAGGATGCAATTCATCCCCTTTAATTTACGGCAGTCAAGTCAAATTTCTTATCTCTATGGGATTAGATCCCGAGTTATTGCGAAGAAAAAAAACAATAAGATTATGGAAGTAAATATTCTCGCATTTATTGCTACTGCACTGTTCATTCTAGTTCCTACTGCTTTTTTACTTATCATCTACGTAAAAACAGTCAGTCAAAATGATTAAATTAAGTTGACTGATATTTTGACTTCTTATCAATGATTGAAGAAAAAAAAAAGGGATTTAAACTCCAAGTCTTAAATGAAATGATCGGACTGGAATCGACAGTATCCGAAATAGTGTGGTAGAAAGATTTATATAGTTTAGTTCTTTCTACCATACTATCTAGTATTGTAGACTATCTATTATTATATAAATTTGTATACAGATATAGGCTTGATAACATGGATCAATTTCCAATACGTCTGTTCTGTACACATTTTTTATGTAAATATAAAATATGTAAAATAGTACTCTAAGTCTATTTATATTTATTTATTTTTTATTTTCGTCGTTACAGCCATTTGTATGAATTTTGATCAATCCGAAATAAATAATAATTTAATTGAAGGTCAACTGTTCTATTCTCTGGGTTTCTTCTTATAATTTTGAATAAGGATCCCGAGATAGATCAAAACAATCAATGTAGGAAGAAAAGTGTGGGCCTATTTTATATTATATAAAAGAAAACGAAACCAAGGAATCCTTTTTTTTACCATTCCAAAGAAGTCATTGATTGAGCTATAAACAGATGATCCGTGAAGTTCTATGGTAACTTCGTCGGATCCGGAAAAGGGGGTATTCGCCGATTTGTCATGCTTAAACATGACATTAGATGAGTCGCCTAAATACTAAATAAATACAATTTTTTAGAAGTCTAAAATGTTAAATGTATGATATGTAGATCGCTCAACGCAAGCAAGATTTTTTATGCATAGGACCTGTTTTTGTTTGGACAACCACTAAGAGCTTGCAGTAGAAAGTATGTATCGCTGTAATAGCAGAACAACTTTCTCTTGGAACAGTAATATTGTAAAAGTAGAAACAAATAAATAAAGGAAAAAAAAGAAAGGAAAAAAGAAAGGTTGCTTGTTTTTTATTGTAATATCCATAATTCTGGTAAGAACCAGTTCAACAAATCAAAATAGAATAGGAAGAACTCGGCCGGAAAAAATTCTATCATATGTATTCCGTTGATTTTAGTTTCGAAATACAACTATGGTAATCATTCATTGTTTGCGCGAATGGTTATTTTTTATTAGTCTATTTTCTTATTCATATTTTACTGTATTACAACAGAATTTGAAAACAGAGGCATTTTTATTTTAAACAGTTCGTAAAACAATAAATTAAGCAATTGATACAAATTGATTACTCAATTAATAGTACCTCTAAAGTCCACTCCTCCCCCATACTACGAGTGAAAGGGAAAATGTAAAGACTACCATTAAAGCAGCCCAAGCGAGACTTACTATATCCATGTGAATTATGTCTCCTATCCTTATGAAAGAATTATTCCATTATTGATCACTAATCATAGTAGAATCAATGGTGCAGAGTCAAAATGGAATTATGACTTAAGGCTATTGATAAAGCAATCAAATAAATTAATTCATAACAAGTTCCTACATTAGGGTATTTCTGATGGAATCGGTAAAGATTGGGGACAAAGTCTCTTTATTCATTCTTTAACTACCTTAGTAGTGTAGAGTAAGTAATTAAATCAGGAAGATTGGATAGTCTTTCCTATCATCCATTTTTAATCCTAGAAACAAAAATAGAGAGTCCTTTTTGGCTCTTTGACTACTAAGATAAGATTTCCGATCTCTTACTCTCGTAGTTCTGAATCTCAGAATCGGCTCTCAATGTTTATTTGATTTCTCTTATGCCTAGTATAGTAGTACCGTACCGGTTTGTTTGGGCCAGACTCAGAATCCATATTTTGAGGAAAAAGTCACAGCTTTTCTAGAACCTATGGATCATTCTTAAAATCAAGTATTGACAGGGCCTAGGCCTTTACCTCTGTTGGGCAAGAATTCGTCGATTTGGTTTTAGATCAGCAGGATAAGAAATCGCGAGTTTTTTGTTGATCAGGCGACACCCAGATTTGAACTGGGGATAAAGGATTTGCAGTCCCCCGCCTTACCACTTGGCCATGCCGCCAAAACAATAAAAAATGGATAGAAATTTCAAATTATATTATACTTATTCCTTTCTTTTCAAATTCAAAAAAAAAAAAGTCAAAAGATAAAAGTGGATTTATGACTGAAAAATTCGGGGCAAATTGAACCATTAACTACACTATGAATTTTTAATTAATGAACGATTTTGAAATTTTCAATTGTATTTCCTTAATTTAATGAAAAAAAAAAGGAAAATCAAATAATCAGTATCAATATATATAAGTATCAATATAATATAAGTATCAATATAAATAATCAATCTTTTTTTTTTGAATTTTCACAATTATAACAACAATTTTGTATATATGTAAATGTAATGTAAATATATGTAAACCCAAAAACAGGAATTGTTAACAGATGCTGAGCCAGGTGTCTTCTATATGTATTTCTATAGAGAATAGAATGATCATGCTTTAATTTTTCATTGAATATGAATATAAAAGAGCAATTATGATATGGCACGACCTGTGTTGCCCCACCCCAAGTGGAACTATGATAAAAGATGAAATCTACAGATAGCTAGATAACTATATTGGCATGTACTTAATAAATACAACTCACTCCTATTTATATTAGGCATTTTAATCATATTCTATGAATTCTACTATAAAAAAGAATTCTGCTATAAGATCCGCCAATCGTTTGTTGAGTATGAAGTGTTAAAATAAAAGTAAACTCTACACTGTTCCTGATTATTCTGTCTTTATCTCATTCCTGGAGAGCCGATTAAATCCGAATCCACCTTTTTGGTACTCAATCTGATCGTAATATCATATCATAAATAATAAGTAGAAATTGGATCAATTTTGATATTCCTACAAGACTCCATAAGTTAAGTCTCCTAAGTGGCATAATTTTTCCAAGAATTTATCAATTTATTTGCATTTGTATCTTTCGCAAATTCGATTCGAATTTGCGGCGAAAATTCTCTTTGTTTTATTCACCCTCTCATTCTCATCTCCGTTCATACGTATGAAATACATATATGGTATGGAGTTATCTAAAATTTTATGTAATTCAGTAAACAGAATATATATTCCATCATTGCTAGATCGATCCATATGGATCGATGAAAGGGTGAGCCAATAATGGGATTTTTCGATAAACAGGAAACTTAAGATTAAAATGCTCCGGGATGGAAATGAGGGGATGTTCACAATACCTGGATTTAGTCAGATTCAATTTGAGGGATTTTGTAGATTTATTAATCAGGGATTAATGGAAGAATTTCATAAGTTTCCAAAAATTGAAACAGATCAAGAAATTGAATTTAAATTATTTGTGGAAACATATCAATTGGCAGAACCTTTGATAAAAGAAAGAGATGCTGTGTATGAATCACTCACATATTCTTCTGAATTATATGTACTTGCGGGATTAATTTTGAAAACCGATAGAGATATGAAAGAACAAACGGTATTTATTGGAAACATTCCTCTAATGAATTCCCTGGGAGCCTTTATAGTAAATGGAATTTACAGAATTGTGATTAATCAAATATTGCAAAGTCCCGGTATTTACTACCGTTCAGAATTTGACCATAACGGAATTTCTGTCTATACCAGCACCATAATATCGGATTGGGGAGGAAGATCAGAATTAGAAATCGATAGGAAAGCAAGGATATGGGCCCGTGTGAGTAGGAAACAAAAAATATCTATTCTAGTTCTATCATCAGCTATGGGTTTGAATCTAAAAGAAATTCTAGATAATGTTTGTTACCCTGAAATTTTCTTGTCTTTCCCGAATGATAAGGAAAAAAAAAAAATCGGATCAAAAGAAAATGCCATTCTAGAGTTTTATCAACAATTTGCTTGCGTAGGTGGGGATCC